TCAAAAAACAAAGCTCTTTTCGTATTATTCATTGTTAATAATGGTACTAACCCAAAATTTCTATTAAGTTTTTTTTCTTCTTCTTTACCCCATAAAGAGATTGAATAGAAGGAGCTACTTTTTTTTCCACTGTAATTTATAAAGTAAGTGTTTAAATGTCCTTCAAAAGTAAGTAAATAAATCCGAAACATATAAAATGCGGTTAATCCCGCTGTTGAAAAAGCTATTATTGCAAAAATTGGTGAAAATAACAAACTATCATTAAGAATTTCATCTTTAGACCAAAAACAAGCAAGGGGGGGAATACCACAAAGAGAAAGTGTTCCTACTAAAAAGGCAGTTTTTGTAATCGGCACATGTTTTGTCAAACCACCCATAAGAATCATATTCTGACTTTTATCTGGAGAATAGCCAACTATAGCTTCCATTGAATGAATAATGGATCCAGATCCTAAAAACAACAAAGCTTTCGAATAAGCATGAGTAATCAAATGAAATAAAGCGGCTCGATAAGACCCCATACCTAGAGCTAACATCATATAACCCAGTTGAGACATTGTAGAATAGGCTAAACCTCTCTTAATATCTTTTTGAGCAAGAGCTAAAGTGGCTCCTAAGAGTACTGTTATTATACCTATCAAAGATATTATATACATTATAGAAGGGATAACTATAAAAAGAGGAAGAAGACGAGCTACAAGAAAAATTCCCGCCGCTACCATAGTAGCAGCATGTATAAGAGCCGAAATAGGAGTAGGGCCCTCCATGGCATCAGGCAACCATACATGAAGAGGAAATTGTGCAGATTTAGCAATAGGACCCACAAATAATAGAAATGCACACAAAGTAAGGAATAAGAGATTTACTCTATTATTTAAAATTAAATTTTTGAATATTTCGAACAAATCCTGAAATTCGAAACTGCCAGTTATCCAATAAAGACCTAAAATCCCTAATAATAAACCAAAATCCCCTACACGATTAGTTACAAAAGCTTTTTGACAAGCATTCGCTGCAATAGGTCGTGTGAACCAAAAACCTATTAATAAATAGGAACACATTCCAACTAATTCCCAAAAAAAATAAACTTGTATCAAATTAGAACTAGTAACTAATCCTAACATTGAAGTATTAAAAAAACCCATATAAGCAAAAAACCTCAGATATCCTTGATCATGAGACATATAATTATCACTATAAATCAGAACCAAAATTCCAACAGTTGTAATTAATATTAACATAATAGAAGTAAGTGGATCAATAAAGAAACCGAACTCAAAAGAAAATTCATTATTTATGGTCCAAGACCATACATTTTGATGAATGGAACTTAGAAAAATTTGTTGAATAGATAGATAGAGCGAAAAGATCATAACTATACTTAACAAAAAAATACTCAGAAAAGTCCACATACGTCGAAGGTTTTTTGTTGCTGTCGGAAAAAGTAGAAGTCCAACTCCTAGTAAAATAGGTACTGGAAGTGGAATGAAAGGGATGATCCATGAATATTGATATGTATGTTCCATAAAATAAAAAACCCTTTTTATTTTATTCTTAAATTTATTATTTCTTATTCACTGGTTTGTATATATATATTTTTTTTTCAAAGGGGACAATACAAAAGTACGTGATTTCAAACCTAAATAGAAATTTTTTGAATTAGTATAATCCTTTGAAAAGAAATATATATTCAAATCTAAAAATTTGAAGTAATTAAATAATATTACTTAAGTTACTGTCAAAAAAACGATTTGTCTTTTTTTTATTACTACTAAATAAAATTGGGATTTTATGCAGATACAGAAAAAGTTAATTAGAATTAAGTATTACAATAATTTATATACATATATTAAGAATAGAACAAAGATTTACACGACAAAAAAAGACTTAATATTAATTATATAATAAAAAAAATTTACCTAAAAAAGTTATTTTTGTTTGATTGGTTAGAATTATTAAGGAATTAATTTGAATTGTGGAATTTAGTGATTGTCTTAATAGTACACTAAGTGAACTTTTTTTTTTTAAGAAATATTATTATAATCGAGATTTTTTTTCCATATGAAATGAAGAAATTTCATAATTTTTGTGATAATATACTCTATAAGTATAGATTAATTAAATGAGCACTCTCATACGAATTTCAAACGTTAAATAAAAAAAAAAGGTAAAAAACAGTTGGGTTTTAACCTTTTGAATGTCTTTTTTGTTTTAAAAATAATATATAATAAAATTTGAAAGAAAAAATCACTCGATATGGAGTACGAAAGAATAGAAATGTCTTTGACATCCAATTATACCACTGAAAAACTTTTTTTTCATTTTTGAATGGCAGTTCCAAAAAAACGTACTTCTATCTCGAAAAAGCGTATTCGTAAAAAAATTTGGAAAAGGAAGGGATATTGGACATCGTTGAAAGCCTTTTCCTTAGGGAAATCGCTTTCTACAGGTAATTCAAAAAGTTTTTTTGTACAACAAAATAAATAAAAAACACGAGAATAATTAGAATTAGCCTAACTTAAAAACCAATTTTTTAGAATACATATAAAAAATAAATAGGAACCAAAAGAGGAAAAAAAGAGGAAAAAAAAGATAATATATAGATAAAAAAGAAAGGTTCCTATTTATTTTTTAATTTCCAAAAGGGGGGATTCTAATTTTCCCCATCACCACCTTGATGCAATAATAAACAAAGATCTTGTATTTCTTCGTTAAGAGGAAATACAAGATCTTTAAGTGAAATCAATAGATTCTTGCAAATTCATTTAAGTGCAAAATTTTTCACTTTATACCTTTAGGAATTATTATTTATTTCTCTGAATTCTTCGATTCTTTAACTTGGAATCAAAATTATAAAAGCATCTATCCACAATAAGTGAATATTAGATAATAATAATAAATAATAATATATGATATTTTTTAAAAATGATCAAAAAATCTTATGTTTGTACAATATAAAAAGATAAAAAGATGCATGTAAAGTAGATATTTTGATAATTATTATTATTTTTTTTCATTTCTCTTGAGCAACTTAGGCAAATCTTATTTTATTTAAAATTTCTAAGCATTTTGGAGAAGTTTTAATTTTTAGAAAAAGCATTTTTTTATTAATAAAATCAATTGTAAATTACATTGAATTGGTTTCTTTATTTAAATTTTAATCTCGACGATTGAGTAAAAAATTGTTAGTATTGTTTTGAACAAGTTGCCGCTATGGTGAAATTGGTAGACACGCTGCTCTTAGGAAGCAGTGCTATAGCATCTCGGTTCGAGTCCGAGTAGCGGCATAAGATCTTATAAAAGAGATATTATAAGTTTTAGAATCAAATTAATACCCGACTTTTTTTATAAAATCGGGTAAACCTAGTATTAATTTATTAATTTTTAACAAATTTTTTATGATTTTTTCAATTTTAGAGCATATATTAACTCATATATCTTTTTCGGTCGTTTCAATTGTACTAACAATTTATTTTTTAACTTTATTAGTTAATTTAGATGAAATCATAGGATTTTTTGATTCATCAGATAAAGGAATCGTAATTACATTTTTTGGTATAACAGGATTATTATTCACGCGTTGGATTTATTCAGGACATTTTCCATTAAGCAATTTATATGAATCATTAATTTTTCTTTCATGGGCTTTTTCAATTATTCATATGGTTTACTATTTTAATAAAAAACAAAAAAATCACTTAAACGCAATAACTGCGCCAAGTGCTTTTTTTATTCAGGGCTTTGCTACTTCTGGTCTTTTAAACAAAATGCCTCAGTCTGCAATATTAGTACCAGCTCTCCAGTCCCAGTGGTTAATGATGCACGTAAGTATGATGATATTAGGCTATGGCGCTCTGTTATGTGGATCATTATTATCAATAGCTCTTTTAGTCATTACATTTCGCAAAGTCGAATCTACTTTTTGGAAAAAGAATATGAAAAAAAAATTTTTATTAAATAAATTATTTTCTTTTGATGTACTTTACTACATAAACGAAAGAAATTCCATTTTACTACAACAAAACATTAATTTTAGTTTTTCTAGAAATTATTATAGGTATCAATTGATTGAACAATTAGATTTTTGGAGTTTTCGTATTATTAGCCTTGGATTTATCTTTTTAACCGTCGGCATTCTTTCAGGAGCTGTATGGGCTAATGAAACATGGGGTTCATATTGGAATTGGGATCCAAAAGAAACCTGGGCATTTATTACTTGGACCATATTCGCAATTTATTTACATATTAAAACAAATAGGAATGTTCGGGGTATAAATTCTGCAATTGTGGCTTCGATAGGCTTTCTTTTAATTTGGATATGCTATTTTGGCGTCAATCTTTTAGGAATAGGTTTACACAGTTATGGTTCATTTACATCCAATTAAATAAAACATTAACCAAAAAAGAAAGGAATCCAAATAAAAACGAATAGCATCTATATATAACTTCATATAAGTTAATAAATCTAATTGAGTTTTAGTAGTAAATCATCAAGAACCTTTTGAATCAAGTAGTACAATGATTCAAAAGGTTCTCACAATACAAAAACCAAAGACTTCTTATTATAATTCAATTTAATGTTTTTTTTTTCTTTCCTGAAAACTATCCATAAAAATAATTAGATAAAATGGATTCAACCTTGTCACTTGCTAATGAGAGCACAAAATCAGGATAAATCCCAATACCAATTATGGGTAGAAGAATAGAGATTGAAAGAAATAACTCTCGGGGTCCAGAATCAAAAAAAGAAAAGTTTTTCGCATTAATTAACTTGTATCCATAGAACATTTGGCGTGACATGGATAATAAATATATAGGAGTTAATATCATTCCAATTGCCATTACAAAAATAATTAAAAGTTTTGAAATTACGAAATATTTTTGGCTGGTAATTATTCCAAAAAAAACGATTAATTCTGCAACAAAACCACTCATGCCCGGTAATGCAAGGGAAGCCATCGATAAGATAGTGAACATTGTAAATATCTTTGGAATGGAGATAGCCATTCCACCCATTTCATCAAGATAAACAAGCCGAATTCTATCATAACTCGTTCCTGCCAAGAAAAAAAGTGCAGCACCAATAAATCCATGAGAGATTATTTGTAAAATAGCTCCATTAAGCCCAGGATCCGTTATAGAAGCAATACCTATAATTATAAAACCCATATGAGATACAGAAGAATAGGCTATTCTCTTTTTTAAATTACGTTGACCGAGAGATGTTGAAGCTGCATAAATTATTTGGATTGTACCGACTACCATCAACCAAGGAGAAAACATAGAATGAGCGTGAGGTAATAATTCCATATTGATTCGAACTAACCCATATGCTCCCATTTTTAATAAGATTCCAGCGAGAAGCATACAGGTACTGTAATGTGCCTCGCCGTGGGTATCAGGTAACCAAGTATGTAAAGGTATAATCGGTGATTTGACGGCAAAAGCAATAAGAAATCCAATATAAAATAGTATTTCGAGTGTGACAGGATAGGATTGATTAGCTAATAGTTCTAAATTTAATGTTGGTTCGTTCGAACCATATAAACTTATACCTAAAACTCCTATTAATAAAAAAATAGAACTTCCTGCAGTGTATAAAATAAATTTTGTAGCTGAATACAGACGTTTCTTTCCGCCCCACATGGATAAAAGGAGATAAACGGGAATTAATTCTAATTCCCACATGATGAAAAAAAGTAAAAGATCCCGAGAAGAAAATGATCCTATTTGACCGCTGTACATTGCTAACATCAGGAAATGGAATAATCGGGAATCCCTAGTAACCGGAAAAGCCGCTAAAGTAGCTAAAGTAGTAATAAATCCCGTCAGTAAAATCGTTCCTATGGAAAGTCCATCTAGTCCCAGTCTCCAATAAAAATCAAAAAAATTGATCCATTTATAATCTTCGGACAGTTGAATTAATGGATCGTCCAGTTTAAAATTATAACAAAAAGCGTAGGTCGTTAGAAGAAGTTCTAAGATACAAATGCATATAGTATACCATTTAGTGACTTTATTTCCCCTATGTGGGAGAAATAACATTAAGGAACCGGCAGATATTGGAAAAACAACAATTATTGTTAACCAAGGAAAATCATTCGTGGTAAAGACAAGATACACCAGGTCCAAAGAACGCGTACTCAAAAAAAATATATAAATAAAAAAATATAATTGAACTTTTTTGAGTACGAGTACTTGTCAATAAAAAAAATAAAATGTATTCCAAATTTATTCAAATGAGGTTTTCGGTAACGTATCAATAAGCTAGACCCATGCTTCGAGTTGTTTCATGCCATAAATAAACTCGAACGCTCAAAAAATCCGTTGGACAGGCGGATTCACATCTCTTACAACCAACACAATCCTCAGTTCTTGGAGCAGAAGCTATTTGCTTAGCTTTACATCCATCCCACGGTATCATTTCTAATACGTCTGTAGGGCATGCTCGGACACATTGAGTACATCCTATACAGGTATCATAAATTTTTACTGAATGTGACATAGGATCTATCGTTTTTTAATGTCATAAATTTTCAATCTAGTAAACTTATAACTAAATGATATATTAAAATACTAGATGAAGCAATGATTTCCTTTAATAGAATTTTTTTAATGAATTCTGGCTCGATTGATAAAAAATGGGGCTAAAATACTTTGATTTCTTAGATTTTCACAAATAAAATCTAGTAAGTCATAACATATTATATATGCAAATTTCAACCTATAATTTATTTATTTATGCTATTTATTTAATAAGGTCGATTGGTTGATGCGAGTTGATTTTCTGTTACGATAAATTGACGAGACTATAGCTAATCCAATAGCTGCTTCAGCGGCTGCAATTGCTATAACAAAAATACAGAAAATATCCCCTTTTAGTTGGGAATTATCAAAAAAATCAGAAAATGTTACGAAATTCATATTAACTGCATTGAGTATAAGTTCAAGGCACATAAGAGCCCTAACCATATTTCGACTCGTGATCAATCCATAAAGACCAATCAAAAATAAATAGGCACTCAAAACAAGTACATGTTCGAGTATCATTGAGCAACTCCTTATAAATTTTGATTCATTTGACCGGATTCAATCAAATTAAATTGAATGAACGTAAAAAAATATCATAACATACACAAACACAAAGTTTTCTTTCGTCTTTACTAATTAGAACCTTTTTTATTGACGAGCCACAGAAATTGCACCTATCAAAGCAACTAAAAGAATTATTGAAATGAGTTCAAATGGAAGAAAAAAATCTGTTGATAAATGAATTCCTATTTGTTGACTATTACTTATTAAATCTTGCTCTAAAATCTGGTTTAATCTTGTAGTCCAAATAACCCCGTACCATGACGTATCGAGAATAGTCGAAATTAATGAAAAAAGAATAGTTGTACAAACCAATGAAGTAATCCCATTCCCAACAGTCCACAGATTAAAACCTGTGGAATATTCTGAATCATTCATGAACATCACAGCAAATATGATTAAAACATTTATGGCCCCCACGTAAATAAGGAGTTGTGCAGCAGCTACAAAATGGGAATTTGCTAGAATATACAATAAAGATATACAAACAAGAACAAATCCTAAGGAAAAGGCTGAAAATATTGGGTTAGGAAGTAATACCACTCCCAGACCTCCTACTATAAGACCGGATCCCAGAAAAACTAAAAGAAAATCATGTATTGGTCCAGGCAAATCCATAAAAAAAGAAAAAATCGAAATCCTTTTCATGACCTTATTAATTTAACCGGGGAGTTTGTTTTTAATATGTTTCTAATAGAGTGAAATTATAATCTAATGGATATGAATTGATGTAGATACAATTAGTAGACAGTTTCGCTTTTTTTATTCTAGTATTTTTAACCTATCTATTTCAAGAAAGTAATTACGAATATATTAAAAGGATGAGCCTTACATACTTAATATTATTTTATAAATACAATACAAGTTTTTAATTAAATTCTTTATATAAATATAATTCAACATTTTTGAATTCTTTTTTTGTTTTTATTAATGGGTTTACTCATTTTTGGTTTGAGGTGAATTCAAAATTGTTCGAATAGTGTAATCGTCAATTACTGACATTGGTAAACGACCCAAAGCTATTTGATTATAATTCAACTCGTGACGATCATAAGTTGAAAATTCATATTCTTCAGTCATTGACAAACAATTTGTTGGACAATACTCAACACAATTACCACAAAATATACAAATTCCAAAATCAATACTGTAATTAAGCAATCGTTTTTTTCGAATATTTGTTTCCAATTTCCAATCAACAACAGGCAGATCTATAGGACATACTCGAACACATACTTCACAAGCAATGCATTTATCAAATTCGAAATGGATTCGACCGCGGAAACGTTCTGATGTTATTAATTTTTCATAGGGATATTGAATAGTTACAGGTAAACGATTTGTGTGGGATAAGGTAATCATGAAACCCTGACCAATATACCTTGCAGCTCGTAGGGTTTGTTGACCATAATTCATGAACCCGGTTATCATAGGAAGCATATTGTAATTATCTATGAATAATTTGATCTTTGTTTCTTTCTCTTGTTTAAAACAAGTAATGAATATGTTGGCTTCATTTTCAATTTAGAGTGAAAATAGTTGGAAAGAAGTTGTTAATAATAGATTACCAAGGGAAATCGGTAAAAGAAATTTCCATCCAAGATTTAATAGTTGATCCATTCTTAGCCTAGGTAAAGTCCATCTGGTTGCGATAGAAATGAACAAGAACAAATAAGTTTTAGCTAATGTAATAAAGATACCAATTGTTGTTCCAAAAATTTGATCCCTTTCAAATAGCTCCAGAATAGATATATACGGAATAGAAATATTCCAACCGCCTAAGTATAGAACTGTTACAAATAATGAGGAAATTAATAGATTTAGATAAGAAGCAACGTAAAATAAACCAAATTTGATACCGGAATATTCAGTTTGATAACCTGCTATTAATTCTTCTTCCGCTTCTGGTAAATCAAACGGTAACCTCTCGCATTCTGCTAGTGAAGAAATTAGAAAAATGATAAAACCTATAGGTTGACGCCACAAATTCCACCCCCAAAAACCATATTTTGATTGTGCCTCAACTATATCAACTGTACTTAAACTGTTAGATAATCCTAGTCGGTGATAACATTACTATTCTCACCGCTATTACAAAACCGTACATGAGGTCTTCGCCTCATACGGCTCCTCGGGGGTTATAAATAAATCTAAGGACCAGATTCGTATTATTTAGATGGATATGAGGTGTTCTAAAATAGATTAAATAGAAATATATCTGGGGTCCCGAATTATACCAATGGAATTCTGTCTGCTCAAATTCTAAGAATAAAAAAGGGCTTCGGAATTCATCTCATCCTTTACAAATTTTCATTTCTATTTGTTGAGTAATAACTTAATCCTTTAATAAAACACTCCTTGTAAAAATAAAACTAGGTATTTAAGCCCGTCGTGCTTTTCAATTACGAAAAAGAATTAGATATCCTATTAGTTTATTATTGATCATATAAATTCTATTTTATTTTAGAAATATATGAAAATAAATATCCTTCTTTCGTTCCTATTCTTCTTTCTTTTTTAGAAAAAAAGTAAAAAATAAAGGATTATTTCGTTTCTGATAGTCATTACATTTATCGGTGGATGGGAGCATACTCTGAATCGGAATCTTGGGGAGTACTGCCTGATCATTTCTACTAATTTCAAGCCCCAATTAACCTTCTTTTTTTGTTATCTTATGTTATGCATAAATATCCTTTTCAATTTGGTTAATCTCTATTACAAATTCTTTGTGTATTTTGGTGTTTCTAACCATCCACGCGTTTTTACCTAATTGCCGCTCACTTGGTAATACATGTATGGTAATCCATATAACTGATAGTGAAAACGCCATACGGTTAATAGTTTTTTTAACCCGCTTCAAGCCAGGATGACTAATCAACCAACCTTGGGGTAAAGCGATTATTACGCTTATCTTTATTTCCGTTTAATCTTTGTACATAGGAAATGAGACTCAATTTTTCTTTTTACTGCTAATTTCTGAGCCGTTTTTTTTCACTCATATATAACTATCAAATTCCTTTTATTAAGATTAACCCGAAAGATAAATATATATATATATTCCGTTTTTTAACTTAGTCGTCTAAAAGAAACGGAATAGTAAAAATAAACATTTCTGTTTCAACGAATCGCACGTAGAGATATTGATAAAACACATAGAGTTAATGGTATTTCATAACTAATCGCTTGGGCAGCAGCTCGCAGACCACCTAAAAAAGAATATTTATTATTTGATCCATATCCTGACATAAGAAGTCCAATCGGAGCAATACTTGAGATCGCAATCCATAAAAAAATACCGATATTGAGATCCGCTAAAACAAGGTGATTGCTAAAGGGAATTACTGAATAACTTAGTAAAATAGAGATAACTGCTATAGATGGTCCAATACTAAATAAAGGAGTATTTCCTCTAGATGGGCGAAGATCTTCTTTGAAAAGTAGTTTTGTCCCGTCGGCTAGAGCTTGAAGAATTCCCAACGGACCGGCGTATTCAGGTCCAATACGTTGTTGTATCCCTGCAGATATTTCTCGTTCTAACCACACAATTACTAGTACACCTGTTATGATTCCCAATACAAGAGAAAATATAGGGACAAATATCCATATGAGTCCATAGACCTCTTTGAAAGATTCCAATCTAACAAAAGAATTTAGAGTTTGTACTTCTGTTGCATAAATTATCATTTTAACGATCAACTTCTCCCATAATTATATCTATGCTACCGAGTATCGTCATAATATCAGCCAATTTCATTCTTTTAACTAGTTCAGGAAGAATTTGCAAATTAATAAAACCCGGCGGTCGTATTTTCCATCTCCAAGGAAAACCACTTTGATCTCCTATGAGAAAAATTCCCAATTCCCCTTTTGGAGCTTCAACTCTTACATAAAGTTCTTGTTTCGATAATTCAAAAGTAGGGGAAGGTTTTTTACTAATGAATCGATATTCAAAATCATTCCACTCTGGATTCCTTTTTTTATCAAAGCCTCTGCTTTCTAAATTCTCATAGGGACCCCCCGGAAGTCCTTCCAGAGCCTGTTGAATAATTTTGACGGATTCTGTCATTTCATTAAGTCGTACTAAATAACGAGCTAATGAATCTCCTTGTTTTTGCCACTGAATTTCCCATTCAAATTCATCGTAAGATTCATAACGATCAACTTTACGAAGATCCCATGGTATTCCCGATGCGCGTAACATTGGTCCGGATAAACCCCAATTTATTGCTTCTTCCCCACCAATAATCCCAACGCCTTCAACGCGTTCTAAAAAAATAGGATTTCGTGTAATCAGTTTTTGATATTCAACAACCTCTGTTAAAAAATAATCACAAAAATCCAAGCATTTATCTATCCAACCATAAGGTAAATCAGCCGCTATTCCTCCAATACGAAAAAAATTATGCATCATTCTCATACCGGTGGCAGCTTCGAATAGATCATACACAAATTCTCGTTCTCTGAAAATATAGAAAAAGGGAGTCTGTGCCCCAATATCTGCCATAAAAGGGCCAAGCCATAACAGATGCGAAGCTATACGACTCAATTCCAGCATAATTACTCTGATATAGCTGGCCCTTTTAGGAACTTGAATATTTCCCAATTGTTCTGGCCCATTTACTGTTATTGCTTCTGTAAACATAGTAGCTAAATAATCCCACCGCGTTACATAAGGTAAATATTGTATAATTGCCCGGTTTTCTGCAATTTTTTCCATTCCTCTGTGTAAATAACCCAATATGGGTTCACAGTCAACAACATCCTCACCATCTAGAGTAACAATTAAGCGAAGAACACCATGCATGGATGGGTGGTGAGGTCCCATATTGACTATCATAAGATCTTTTCCTGTAACTGGTTTCTTCATAAGTTTTTCCTTGATTCGTTCTGGCATGAATTAGATTGCTGAAAAAGAAGTTGATTAAAAAATTCAAGATCAAAAAATCAACTAATTCACAATTTTGGAATTTAACGAGTTTTTAATTCCCGAATATTCAACTGATTAATTAATTCTTTATAACGTACTCTATTTTTTTTTGACAAATAAGCCAGCAGTCGTTGACGTTTTCCCAGAATTTTTCGTAGACCCCTCTGAGATAAATAATCTTTTCTGTGCAATTCCAAATGTGAAGTAAGTCTTCGTATCTTATTAGTGAAACTGAATACTTGAAATTCAACAGAGCCCTTGCTTTCTTCTTTTTTTTCTTGAAATGAAATGAATGTATTTTTTATCATAAAAAGAAATCCTTCCCCTTTTAATATGAATTGAAAGATATGAATTTTACGGATCAGTAATAATAATGGTAGTTTTTTTGTACAAGGAGCCGAATTTCATTATCAACTTCTTAATTTTATAAAAAAATATAAATTTCGATCTAAAAGGAGGATTCTGTTAATTTATTTATGAATCCGCTCTGATTGGTATCTATGTCATAGATTAAATTAAATGAATCTCATGTATAAAGATTGAATTTAAAACAATCCCTCATTTTTGTGCATACAATTGTTTTCATATACCGTAACTTATATATTATATATAGTAAAAATATAGTAATAAAGAATCGATCATTAATGAATTTGAAATCGCGTATACATATGTATTCTTATCATACTGAAATTATTTCCGTTAGTAGTATTAAACCAATAGCGATTCATACAAGCTAAATCTTCTAATCTAAAATTGGGCCAAAGAAAGGATTTTAATTTAATTAGGTTATTTTTATCCTTATCAAGATCTTTCTTTTTATGCAAAACTGCGGTCAAGTTTTTAATATTCGTATCAAATCTTGAATTTCTATCCCTCGCATTTTTTTTTGTTAAGTTGAAACAAATTAGAATTCTAAATTCTCTACGTCGTTTAGGTGATAAAATATTTTCAGGGACAAAGAAATCATAATTATTTTTTTTATCAATATAGCTTTTTTTTTTGTATCTTTTACTTATTTTGTGTTTATTTTTATGAACCAACGGAATCCCTATGGTTCTATATATAATAAGTTGTCCATCGTTTTTTACAGACAAACGGACAGGTTCAATAATCAATATTCCTTTTTTCATTAATTTTGAAAAAGTGAAATTCTTCTCAATCATTAGAATATCTAGGCTCATCTCTCCTCTTTCAATAGAAGACATCACTATCTCGGTTGGATTTTTTAGTCTAACTAAGAGACAGTATACTTTTATATTATTGATAATTTTTTCATTAAAAAAACAATTCCATCGCAATTGAAAACACGAATACCTTTTGAGAAATAAATCAAGTTCCGCTTCGGTATTGCTTTGTGGTTGTTTTTTATTTTTACGTTTTTTTATTTTCGATTCTGCATAATTTTCTTCAATATTTTTTTCTTGGTTTGATAGAGCTGATTCCGCATTTCTTTTTGTTTCTTTATCTGATTCAAACTCTTCTTGACCTGCCGATTCGGTTTCTTCTTTATAAAATCGAAGGTATTTTTTTTCGTTTGATGGTATAACACCTTTTTTCTGTAGAGTGATACGTTTATTCACCGTTTTTTTTTCATTAAAATTGAAAAGAAGTAATTGAATTGGTATGACCCATGGTTTGATTTTATATGTACTAGAAACTAAAAAAAATTCTGGAAAGAAAAAAAAGTCGAAATTTGTTATAGGATGATTTAGTATTTCTTCATTCATTCCCATCCAATCAAAAAATAAACTTTTTTTATTGGCAAGACCCGTCTTAGTTATTTTATAAATTCTTTGAGAATTCTGAACTTTAGTCTTAATATATTTTTTTGTACTCTTGGTATCAGGCTCAATATTTACTTTTTTTCTAAACCAAAAGTTTATAATTCTCCAATCCAAATATTTTCTATGCCAAATTTCCCCTATACCCCGAATATTATATTTTTCTAGAAAACAAGAGACTAAAGAATTATCTAGAGCAATGCCTATAGACATATCAAACATTTTTTCTGTAGAATGAATAGATTTGTAGCAAAAAAGATTATATATAGAATCTTTTTTTAAATTATGTTTTGAATTTACAAACGAGTTGGCCTCAAAAAAATTTTGTTTTTTGTAATTATCAAATTTGTTTTTTTCATATGAATCCACTTTGGTTAAACTTGAATTTAGAACGGGAGAGTCTTGGTTTATTTTCTTTTTCCATTTTTGGGTTACGAATCTAGCCCATGCAATCTGAGTTAAATTATATTGAGAATGACTTCGTAACCAGTTTTTCCATAGATTTACTTCGGAATTTAAAAGGGTTTTATCTTTCAATTCATAATTAAAGATTCCTTGTTCTTGAAAAAAATCCTTTACTTGATTCTTAACAAAAAAAGATGTTATGTATATGTTATCTTCAAAAAAAGCCTTTAATTTAGAAAAGTTACTAACTTTAATTTGTGATAATTTATAAAATACATATGCTTGTGATAAAGAGCATAGGTCATAACTAAATTTTTTTTTTTTTGATATTAAATGTTTGATAGCCGAAATAAAATAAATGGTATTTTTTTTTTTTTTTCTCTCTCCATTTTCGTCATTCTTGTAAATATATCTATCAAGAATTGTTTTTGTTGATTTCAAAAAAAGTTGTGTAGTAATTCTTGGAATATTAATGATACCTAGAAAAATAGTTATAGATAGTTCTTCAATGCAAAATTTTATAAAAAAAACGCATTTACGAATTAATCGGGTATTTTTTCTTTTGAATGTCTGCCAACTTTTTTTTGATGACTCAATTATTTTAGAATCATAACACGGTTTGTTATAACTATTAGTTAGGGTTTCTTTTTCTTTTGAAATTTCTTCTGTTTGATTTCTGATTGTCTTTATTCTATCAATCACATTTTTTAGTTTGTTTTCGCTGCGTGAAGAATTTGTCCACTCCATGGATTTTTTTTGAACAGATAGTTCATGAAGCATCTGATTACTCATTAT